AATGAGATGCCTGATTAAAGGATTATCTTGATAGGGTAAATAAAGTAATAAAAATTACTCTCATTATATAAGATAGAATCAAACTATCGCCTTTAATATCAAAAACTAATGTGCATCTCACACCCTCATATAATAAAAAGGTAAGCTAATTTAAGCTAATGGGTTCATATCCCATTCATGGAGGTTCTAATCCACCCCTTTTTAATGTACAACAACTCTATAAAACTTCTCTTCCTGTCATCATTGATGATAGGAACGATCTTGTCCATTTCTTCAAACAACTGATTAGGGATCTGAATAGGACTAGAGATCAACTTACTTTCCATCATTCCATTATTAACAAATAATAAAAACATAATAATTAATGAATCATCAATTAAATACTTTATTATTCAAGTTATACCATCAACAATATTATTAATTTCAATTTTGTTGATTCAAATAAAATACATAATTTGATGGGAAAAAGAAAATATTCCATCAATGATAATTATGTCAAGAATAATAATAAAAATAGGTGCTGCTCCATTTCACTTCTGATTACCAGAAGTAATAGGGTCAACAAGATGAATAAACTGTTTAATTTTATTGACGTGACAAAAAATTGCTCCAATAATAACATTATCCTATTGTATTAAAATAAGAAGATTCACTTTTACAGTAATTTTAATAGGAATTATTGTTGGAGCAATAGGAGGATTAAATCAAACATCATTACGTCAAATCATGGCATATTCCTCAATTAGACATCTAGGATGAATAATCAGATCAATGGTTATTAGAGAAAATACATGAGAATTATACCTTTGCATTTACTTCCTACTAAACATTGCAGTAATTATGATATTTAGAAGTATAAAATTATTCTTCTTAAATCAAGCTTATCTATCAGGAAATTTAAAAATAGAAATCAAATTTTTAATAATGTTATCACTCCTATCACTAGGAGGACTTCCACCTATACTAGGATTCTTACCAAAATGAATTGTTATCCAATCACTCATTGATAACAACATGACAACAATTATATTTCTCATAGTAACATTTACAACCATTACATTGTACTACTACATACGAATTAGATTTTCAGCAATTATTATGTCACATACAGAAAACTCATGATTAATAGGAATTAAAATCAATAAGTCAAAAATAATTCTATCCACAATAACAACAATTTCAATACTCGGGTTAATTTGTACTTCAAGCCTTATGCTATTTTATTAAGGCTTTAAGTTAATAAAACTAATAACCTTCAAAGTTGGAATTAAAAAATTATCTTTTAAGCCTTAGTAAAATAGCATTTTACACCTCTAGAATTGCAGTCTAAAATCATAACTGAATATAAGGCCACAAATTATGATAGGAGAGAAAAGTTCTCATAAATAGATTTACAATCCACCACCTATAAATTCAGCCATCCTATCGCAAAAATGACTATTCTCAACAAATCATAAGGATATTGGAACCCTATATTTTATGTTTGGTGCATGAGCAGGCATAATTGGGACATCAATAAGAATAATTATTCGAGCTGAATTGGGTCAGCCAGGGTCAATAATTGGAGATGATCAAATTTATAATGTTATCATTACAGCCCACGCATTTGTTATAATTTTCTTTATAGTTATACCTATTATAATTGGAGGATTTGGAAATTGACTTGTACCACTAATAATTGGAGCACCAGATATAGCATTTCCACGAATAAATAACATAAGATTCTGATTATTACCACCATCATTAATCCTTTTACTCTCGTCTTCTATAGTGGATAGAGGAGCAGGTACAGGATGAACAGTATATCCCCCACTAGCAGGAGCAATTGCACATGGTGGATCTTCTGTAGATTTAGCTATTTTTTCATTACACCTAGCAGGTATTTCATCAATTCTAGGTGCAGTTAACTTTATTACAACAACAACTAATATACGATCAAATAGAATATCCCTAGATCAAACACCATTATTTGTTTGATCAGTAGCAATCACAGCATTATTATTACCTGTGCTTCCGTTCGTTCTCTTCGTGTTGAAGAGATTGTTTGGCCCTAGCCTTGTGCGGGGCGTTACCTATTTGAATTCAGCAGGAGGTGGAGATCCAATTCTCTATCAACATTTATTCTGATTCTTTGGACACCCGGAAGTGTACATTTTAATCCTACCAGGATTTGGAATTATTTCCCACATTGTTTGTCAAGAAAGTGGAAAAATTGAATCATTTGGAACCTTAGGTATAATTTATGCAATACTATCAATTGGATTAATAGGATTTATTGTATGAGCACATCATATATTTACAGTAGGAATAGACGTTGATACACGAGCATACTTTACATCAGCAACAATAATTATTGCAGTACCAACAGGAATTAAAGTATTCAGATGAATAGCAACATTATACGGAACAAAATTTAAATTCAATCCACCATTATTATGAGCTTTAGGATTCATTTTTCTATTTACAATTGGAGGTTTAACAGGACTAGTATTAGCTAATTCATCATTAGATATTGTTTTACATGACACTTATTATGTTGTAGCACACTTTCATTATGTTTTATCAATAGGAGCAGTATTTGCAATTATAGGAGGAATTATCCAATGATATCCGTTATTTACAGGACTAACCATAAACAATAAATGACTAAAAATCCAATTCACAATTATATTCTTTGGAGTAAACTTAACATTCTTCCCTCAACACTTTCTAGGTTTAGCAGGAATACCACGACGTTATTCTGATTATCCAGATGCTTATACATCATGAAATGTTATTTCTAGTATTGGATCAACTATTTCAATTATAAGAATCATTATGTTTATTATAATCATATGAGAAAGAATAATTAAAAATCGAACAATTATTTTCAGAATAAATATAAGAAGATCAACAGAATGATTACAAAATAATCCTCCTGCAGAACACAGATATTCAGAATTACCATTAATTAATAAATTCTAATATGGCAGATTAATGCACTAGATTTAAGCTCTAAAGATAAAGATTTAACCTTTTATTAGAATTTATTAATGGCAACATGATCAAATTTATCATTACAAGATAGAGCCTCTCCTTTAATAGAACAATTATCATTCTTTCATGATCACACTATAATTGTTCTACTATTAATCACAGCAATTGTAGGATATTCACTTAGATATATATTATTAATTAACTATACAAATCGAAATATACTTCATGGACATTTAATTGAAACCATCTGAACAGCCCTACCAGCTGTTACACTAATTTTTATTGCATTACCATCTCTACGATTATTATATTTACTTGATGATTCATCTAACGCCCTAATTACAATTAAAACAATTGGACGACAATGATACTGAAGCTATGAATATTCAGACTTTATTAATTTAGAATTCGACACTTATATAACACCAGAAAAAGACTTAGAAATGAATGAATTCCGACTCCTAGACGTTGATAATCGAACAATCTTACCCATAAATACAGAAATTCGAGTATTAGCTAGAGCATCAGATGTTTTACACTCATGAACCATTCCAACCTTAGGAATTAAAATTGATGCAACACCTGGACGACTAAATCAAGGAATATTTTTAATTAACCGTCCAGGTCTATTTTTTGGACAATGTTCAGAAATCTGTGGAGTAAATCATAGATTTATACCAATTGTAATTGAAAGAACATCAGTAAAATTATTTATTAAATGATTATCTAGTATAATTTAAGGAGTTAGTTAAAATATAACATTAGAATGTCAATCTAAAATAACTATATACTAGTACACCTTGAAACATCAGATGACTGAAAGTAAGTAATGGTCTCTTAAACCAAAATATAGTAAGTTAACATTTACTTCTGATGGGGAATAATATTATACCAAATCCCTCAAATATCACCAATAATATGATTTTCACTATTTATTATATTTTCAATTACAATAATTATATTTAATCAAATAAATTTCTTCTTCTATAAACCAGTAAAAATTAAAAGAATTAAAAAAACAATATTAAAAAATAACATAAACTGAAAATGATAACAAACTTATTTTCAACATTTGATCCATCAACTAATATTTTTAATATATCATTAAACTGAACTAGTACATTTTTAGGAATATTATTAATTCCATCAATATTTTGATTAATACCATCACGAATTAATATTTTATGAAATAAATTAACATTAACCCTAAATAATGAATTCAAAACCTTATTAGGACAAAAATCCTTTCAAGGATCAACATTTATTTTCATTTCAATCTTCATTATAATACTATTTAATAATTTTATAGGTCTATTTCCATATATCTTTACAAGAACAAGACACATAACATTAACATTTTCAATTGCATTACCAATATGAGTAAGATTTATACTATTCGGTTGAATTAATAACACAAATCACATATTTATTCATCTTGTTCCTCAAGGAACACCAAATGCATTAATATCATTTATAGTTTTAATTGAAACAATTAGAAATATTATTCGTCCAGGAACATTAGCAGTACGACTAGCTGCAAATATAATTGCTGGACATTTACTACTTACATTACTAGGAAATACAGGACCATCATTAACAATAACAACTATCTATATCTTAATTATTATACAAATATTATTATTAGTTTTAGAATCAGCAGTAGCAATAATTCAAGCTTATGTATTCTCAATTTTAAGAACATTATATTCAAGAGAAACTTATTAAACTTATGCTAACAAATAACTCAAATCACCCATTTCATATAGTAGATTATAGACCATGACCATTAGTAGGATCAATTGGAACAATAGTAATACTTACAGGATTAGCCAAATGATTTCATATATATAACATTAATCTTCTCATAATTGGAATAATAATTATAATTCTAACAATAATTCAATGATGACGAGATGTAATCCGAGAAAGAACTTTTCAAGGACTACATACAAAATTTGTTTCAATAGGAATACGATGAGGAATAATCCTATTTATTGTATCAGAAGTATTATTTTTTATTTCATTCTTTTGAGCATTTTTTAATAGTAGATTATCACCAACTATTGAATTAGGAATAATATGACCACCAATAGGAATTCAATCATTTAATCCAATACATATTCCATTACTTAATACAGCAATTCTACTTGCCTCAGGAGTTACAGTAACATGAGCACATCATAGAATTATAGAATCTAATTATTCACAAGCAACTCAAGGATTATTCTTTACAGTTTTATTAGGAGTATACTTTACAATATTACAAATATATGAATATTGAGAAGCACCCTTCACTATTGCTGATGCAGTATATGGATCAACATTCTTTGTTGCAACAGGATTCCACGGTTTACACGTAATCATTGGTACATTATTTTTAATTACATGCTTAATTCGACATTTAATAAATCAATTCTCACCAAATCATCACTTTGGATTTGAAGCAGCAGCATGATACTGGCATTTTGTAGATGTAGTTTGATTATTTTTATATTTATCAATCTACTGATGAGGTAGATAAAATATTTTTCTAGTATATTTAGTACATTTGACTTCCAATCAAAAAGATTAATCCATATTAAGAAAAATAATTATAATTTTAATAACAAGAATTTCAATTAGATTCATTTTACCAACACTAGTTATAATAATTGCAACAACTCTATCAAAAAAGTCAATTAATGATCGAGAAAAAAGATCACCATTTGAATGTGGATTTGACCCAAAAAGATCAGCACGTATACCATTCTCATTACAATTCTTCTTAATTGCAGTTATCTTCTTAATTTTTGATGTAGAAATTGCAATAATTTTACCAATTGTAGTTATTTTCAAAACATCAAATATTAGAATATGAACAATAGCAACAATAATTTTTATTATAATTCTCCTAATAGGATTATACTATGAATGAAATCAAGGAGCTCTTAAATGAGCAAATTAGGGTTGTAGTTAAATATAACATTTGGTTTGCAACCAAAAAGTATTGAATTGTCAATCAACCTTTAATTTAAATAAGAAGCGAAATATTGCAATCAGTTTCGACCTGAAATTATGGCATAATAATGCCCTTATTTATTAATTGAAGCCAAATAGAGGCATATTACTGTTAATAATATTATTGAACATAAGTTCCAATTAAGGAAATGTAAAGATAATATAAAAGCTGCTAACTTTTTATAATAGCGGTTAAACTCCGTTAACATTTCTTTAATTTATATAGTTTAATAAAACATTACATTTTCACTGTAAAAATAATATGAAAATATTTATAAATACCTAAAAATAAAACTATTTCCCTAACATCTTCAATGTCATACTCTATTATAAGCTATTTAGGTAATAAATAAAAAAAACCATAAACAAAATAAATATTCAAAAAATAAAAGTTAATAAATAAACCTTAAAATTAGAATCATATAAAGATTGAAGATAATCAATTAAATATAAATAAAATGAATATAAACCCTGACCTCCTAATATCTCACCTCATCCATAATCAAAAGACTTTAATAAATTATAACCAAAACTTAAAGGTACATATCTAATAAACTTAGTAGAAAGAAAAGGTATAAATCACATAGAGCCAACAAATCTAACAAAAGATATAAAATTTAAAGAAAATAAACCAAAGAAATAATTAAAATCAGAAATTAAATAACCAAAATAAACCCCTAAAATAACAACAAATAAAGTTAAACCCTTTAAATATCAAGGTAAAACAATTATATAAGGAATAGGAAAAATTAATCAAGATAAAAATCTTCCACCAAAAACAGCAACAAACAATAAACCAATTATACCAAAAGAAATAAAATAACTTTTATCATTAAAATAATAACTAGAATAAAAATTATTAATTCCTAACATTGAATAATAAAATAAACGAAAAGAATAAGAAGCTGTTAAACCAGTAGAAAGAAAAAACAATAAAAAAATTAAAGAATTAACTCAACTTAAACAAACAACTTCAAGAATTAAATCCTTAGAATAAAATCCAACTAAAAAAGGTATACCACACAAAGACAATCTAGAAACATTGAAACATATTGAAGTTAAAGGCATAAAATTAACAATTGAACCTATAAAACGAATATCTTGAGAATCCCTTAAATTATGAATTATTGAACCTGCACATATAAATAATAATGCCTTAAACAAAGCATGAGTCAACAGATGAAAAAAAGCAAGAACATAATAACCCATAGATAAAATTCTTATTATTAATCCAAGTTGACTTAAAGTAGAAAGAGCAATAACTTTCCTTAAATCAAATTCAAAATTAGCCCCAAGACCCGCTATAAACATTGTTATACAACCAATTAATATTAATATTCAACCATAATTATAAGTTAATAATATTGGTCTAAAACGAATTAATAAATAAACACCAGCTGTAACCAAAGTAGAAGAATGAACTAAAGCAGAAACAGGTGTTGGAGCTGCTATAGCAGCAGGAAGTCATGAAGAAAAAGGAATTTGAGCTCTCCTAGTTATAGAAGCAACGACAATTAATATAGTAATAATCTTTATCTCAAAAGAATCAAAAATAAAGTAATAATAATTAATATAATTTCAACTTCCAAAATTCAATATTCAAGCAATAGAAATTAAAATACAAACATCACCAATTCGATTAGATAAAGCAGTTAATATCCCAGCATTATAAGACTTTACATTTTGATAATAAATAACTAAACAATAAGAAACTAAACCTAAACCATCCCAACCTAACAAAATTCTAATTAAATTTGGACTAACAATTAAAAGAACCATCGAAAGAATAAATATTAAAACAAGAATAACAAAACGATTAATATTCCTTTCATTATGCATATAATCGTTTCTATAATAAATAACCAAAGAAGAAATATATATAACAAAGGATATAAAAATTAAAGACATTCAATCAAAAATAAAAGTTATAATTACTATAGAACCATTTAAACTAAAAATTTCCCATTCAATAAAAACTCTATAGTCAAACATTAAATAATAAATACCAAATAAAAAAGTCAAAGTTCTGAATATAAATAAAACAACAAATCTCAATGAACAAATAGAAAATAAATACACGACCTAAGATGAAAAATTCATATCATTGATTCCACAAAACAATATTTTATATTAAAATACTTAAGTCACTAAAAATAAAAATATTCACCCTTTAAACACAAAATATTTAAAGGAAATCAATGTAAAAATAAAAGATGATATTCACGAAAGTAACCTAAAGAACAAGTATAAATACCAGAATAATAAAAACCATGTTGAGAGTAAGAATATATATACAATGTATAAACAGCACTAAAAAAAGATAAAAAAATTAATAATAAAAATATATAAGGAGATCATGAAATAACTCTATTTAATAATCTAAACTCACCAAACAAATTTAAAGATGGAGGAGCAGCTATATTTGAAGATCTTAAAAGAAATCATCAAAAAGATATTGTAGGCATCAAATTAATTATACCCCTATTAATTAATAATCTTCGTCTACCTAAACGCTCATAAATAATATTTGATAAACAAAATAAACCAGAAGAACATAAACCATGTCCAACCATTAAAGATAAAGAACCCATAAAACCTCACCAATTCATAGTTATTAAACCACCAATTACTATACTTATATGAGCAATAGATGAATAAGCAATTAAAGACTTTAAATCAACCTGACGAATACAAATAAATCTAACAATAACACCACCAAATAAGCTTAAAGACAATCAAAAATAATTAAAACTTAACCCTAAAAAAGAAATAATCTTCATAACACGAAAAATACCATACCCACCTAACTTTAATAACACTCCAGCAAGAATTATTCTACCAGAAATTGGAGCCTCTACATGAGCCTTGGGAAGCCAAAGATGAAATAAAAATATGGGTATCCTAACTAAAAAAGCAAACAAAATAAAAATATAAAATATAAAATAAAAAGAACCACAATCAAATAATAATGGAAAATAAAGAGTATTAAAAATTCTATTAACCTTAAATAAAACTAATAATAAAGGTAATCTAGCAACTAAAGTATAAAAAATTAAATAAATACCAGCTTGTAAACGCTCAGGTTGATACCCTCAACCCAAAATTAATAATATAGTAGGGACTAATCTAGATTCAAAAAAAATATAAAAAGATAATAAACTTAAACTAGAAAAGGAACAATACAAAGTAACCAATAATAATAAAACAAGTAAAATAAAAAAACTAGAATGATAAGAAAATAAATAAATTGATCTTCTTGCTGTAATTATTAAAGAAACAATTCAAAAACTTAACAAAATCAACATAAAAGAAAAATAATCAATACCAAAGAAATAACCAATTATATTTAAATCAGAATAAGAATAAACAGAAAATATAAAAATAAAACTTAATAAAAATATTAAAGCATGAACCAACCATCAACAACTTTCTAATAAACTAATAGGGATCAAAAAACATAACATCAACAAATATTTTAACATAAACACAAGAAAAAAGAATTAAAAAAATCATTCCCATGAGAACGAACTATAGAAACTAAAATAGAAAGACCCAAAGCACCTTCACAAACAGAAAAAACTAAAAATACAATAGGAAAAAAATAATCATAATCAAATTCAACTAAAAAAATAATAATCAACATAAATAAAGAAAGAACAATATATTCCAATCTCAACAAAACTATTAATAAATATTTACGCTTCGAAGAAAAAACATAAACACCAGAAATATAAATTAATAAAGAAGTTAAAACACTAAACATAAACATTAGTTTTAATAGTTTAATAAAAACACTGGTTTTGTAAACCAAAATTAAGAAAGCACTTTTAAAACTTCAAGGGTAGAAAATTTTTCTATCATCGATCCCCAAAATCAACATTTTAATAAACTAACCCTTGAAATGTTAAAAATATTAATTATAAGAATATCAAATATACTAAATATTAACTTTATTAAAATAAACCATCCAATATTATTAATAATCATAATTATTATTCAAACTCTATTAATTGGAGTAGTAATAGGATCAATAATAGAAAGATTTTGACTTTCATATATTCTATTCTTAACATTTATTGGAGGAATAATAGTCTTATTTATTTATATTACAAGAATTTCATCAAATGAAATATTTAATATTAAATCCACAAGAATAATTTTCATTACAATTATAATATTGATTACAATAATCGTAATTTACAGTACAGAAAAAATCATATTTACAGAAATTATTAAAAATACAGAAACAATAAATATAAAATACACAATAAATTTCAAAGAAATAACAATATCTTTAATAAAAATATATAATAACCCCACACTTATTATTACAATCATAATAATAATCTATCTTTTTATTACATTACTAGCAGTAGTAAAAATTAATAACATCAACCAAGGTCCTATTCGTAAAATAAAATAATAAACTAATGAATAAACCCTTACGATTAAAACACCCAATAATTAAAATCATTAATAATTCATTAATTGATTTACCAGCACCAACAAACATTTCATTCTGATGAAATCTAGGATCACTATTAGGTTTATGTTTAATAATTCAAATCATAACAGGATTATTTTTAACTATACATTACACCCCTAATATTGAAAGAGCATTTAGAAGTGTAATTCACATTTGCCGAGATGTAAATAATGGTTGAATCATTCGAACAATACATGCAAATGGAGCATCAATATTCTTTATTTGTATATACCTCCATGTAGGACGAGGAATTTATTATGGATCATATATATATAAAAATACATGAATAACAGGAACATTAATTCTATTCTTAATTATAGCAACAGCATTTATAGGTTATGTATTACCTTGAGGACAAATATCATTTTGAGGAGCAACAGTAATTACAAACTTATTATCAGCCATCCCTTACATTGGAATAGATATTGTCCAATGAGTATGAGGAGGATTCGCAGTTGATAACGCAACACTTAATCGATTTTATACATTTCATTTTGTACTACCATTTATTATTATAGCAATAGTAATAATACATTTATTTTTTCTTCATCAAACAGGATCTAATAACCCAACTGGATTAAATAGAAATATTGATAAAATTCCATTTCACCCCTACTTCACATATAAAGACTCAATTACATTTATTATTATAATTATAATCCTAGTAATACTATGTCTTATTAATCCATATATATTAGGAGACCCAGACAACTTTGTACCAGCCAACCCCTTAGTTACACCTGTTCATATTCAGCCAGAATGATATTTTCTATTTGCATATGCAATTTTACGATCTATCCCTAATAAATTAGGTGGTGTTATTGCACTACTTCTATCAGTTAGAATTCTTATAATTATACCATTCTATAATAAAAATAAATTCCGAGGAATTCAATTCTATCCAATTAACCAAATTATATTTTGAATTATAGTAATTGTAGTTTGTCTATTAACATGAATTGGAAAACGACCAGTAGAAGAACCTTACATTATAACAGGACAAATTCTAACAATTATTTACTTCTCATATTTCTTGATTAACATTCACATTGCAAAAATATGAGATATACTAATCAAAAAATAAGTTAATTAGCTTAAGAAAAGCATATGTTTTGAAAACATAAGATTAGAAGTTTAATTCCTCTATTAACTTTTAATTACTTAAAAAATTTAAATAACTAATTAAAAACATAACCCTTAAACCAATAAAAAATAATAAAAAGTTTAATGACAAAGGCAAAAAACTCCTTCAAGCCAAATATATAAGTTTATCATATCGAAAACGTGGTAAAGTACCACGTACTCAAACAAAAAGGAAAGAAACAAAAGAAATCTTAATAAAAAATAAAAATGAATAAAAATCACCGCCTAAAAAAACTAATGAAAATAATATTCTTATAAAAATAATTCTAGCATACTCAGCTAAAAAAATTAAAGTAAATCCACCAGCCCCATACTCAATATTAAACCCAGAAACCAACTCAGACTCACCTTCAGCAAAATCAAAAGGAGTCCGATTGGTTTCTGCTAAACAAGAAGCAAAAAAAGATAAAGATAAAGGAAAACAGAAAACAATAAATCAACAATAAATTTGTAAATTTATAAAATTAAAAACATCAAATCTATCAATAAGTAAAATTAAAGAAAGTAAAATTAAAGCTAGTCTAACTTCATAAGAAATAGTTTGAGCAACAGAACGCAAAGAACCTAATAATGAATAATTAGAATTAGATGATCAACCTGCAATTATTAAGGTATAAACTCTCACTCTAGTACAGCAGAGAAAAAATAAAAATCCATAAGAAAAAGAACATATATAAGTTATATAAGGAAAAATAGATCAAATAAACAACGAAATCATTAAATTAAAAACTGGAGAAAAATAATATATAAAATAATTTGATATAAAAGGAATAGGCTGTTCCTTACAAATTAATTTAATAGCATCACTAAAAGGTTGAGGAATACCTAAAATACCAACTTTATTTGGACCTTTACGAATCTGAATATAACCTAATACCCTTCGTTCTAACAAAGTTAAAAAAGCTACTCTAATTAAAACACAAATAATTAAAAGAAAAAAATTTAAAATAAATATAAGCAAATCATATATTATCAATACTATTTGTAGAAAAATCCACATAAATGAATTCTAAATTCAACACATTAATCTGTCAAAATAGTAAATAATTAATTTTAATCAATAAATAAAAACTATTTTAATCATATGGTCCTCTCGTACTAATATGAATATTATAATTCTTAGGATAGAAACCGACCTGGCTCACGCCGGTCTGAACTCAGATCATGTAAGAATTTAAAGGTCGAACAGACCTAATTATTAAGCTACTACACCTAAAATTAATCTTAATCCAACATCGAGGTCGCAATCCATTTTGTCGATATGAACTCTCAAAAATGATTACGCTGTTATCCCTAAGGTAACTTAATCTTATGATCATAAATTATGGATCAAATGAACATAAATCAATGATTTAATAATGAAGAGTTTAATTATTCTTCATGTCACCCCAACCAAATAATAAAAAATTACATAAAAAGATAACCTAAAATAATATAAAACTTATAAATATCAAGCTCTATAGGGTCTTCTCGTCCTAAAGAAGTATTTAAGCCTTTTAACTTAAAAGTTAAATTCTAAAATTTATTAAGAGACAGTTAATTTCTCATCAAACCATTCATTCAAGCCTCTAATTAAGAAACTAATGATTATGCTACCTTTGCACGGTCAAAATACCGCGGCTCTTTAAATTTATTCAGTGAGCAGGTCAGACTTAAAAATATTATCAAGAAGACATGTTTTTGATAAACAGGCGGAAATTAATTTTGCCTAGTTCCTTATAATAAATTAACAATTCATTTTCTTAAACAAAATAAATATACTAATTACATCACTATTACAAAAATTTAAAAATTAAATTAATTATCTTAATAAAAAACCTAAAATCATTATAAAATCATTAATTTAAAAATGAACTAAAACGTAATCAAAAAATAGCTGGTCTTAAGCTTATTATTATTCTATATAAAATAATGAACTTATAGGAATTTAACTTCAAAGCTTATCCCTTAAAGAACAAATAAATTAATATTATAAATTTAAAATTAAATTCTAAACACTAATTATAAAAAATTAAATTTTTTCTTAAGAAACTAAATATCTTAGGAAACGAATAACATATCATTTCTACAAATAAATAAATGATATTTATGAAACAATAACCATCATTTACTTGTAAATCAACCTAAATTGAGATTAATTAATTTAAATCAAAATTTTGATAAACCCTGATACAAAAGGTACAAAAAATAAAATTTACTTACCCAAATTTTAAAAATAATTAATAATTCAATTACATTACTAATAAACTATAATAACAAATAATCAATTCCATAAAAAATACTAAGACATAAACCAATAAAATTACTTTTATTAAACAAAATAAATCACAAAAAATAAAAATAATATAATAAATTAATCAAAACATCCTGAATTGCACAGAAAAAAAATCAGTGTAAATGATATACTTTACTATAAAGATTTGTCTTGATTAAAACTTACTAGATACACTTTCCAGTACATCTACTATGTTACGACTTATCTCACATTAATTAATAATAAATTAAATAATAATCAATAATGAGAGTGACGGGCGATGTGTACACATTTCAGAGCCAATATCAATTAAATTAAATAAATCAAATTACTATCAAATCCACCTTCATTAAAATATTCCAAAACCAAATTCATAATAAAAAAATTTATTGTAACCCATCATACACTTAACTATAAGCTGCACCTTGACCTGAGATAATTTTTAATGGAAAAACAGGAAAATTATAACTCCAAAAAGATTTTCCGATAACGGAGATATACAAACAAATAAATTAAGTAAAGTTAATTGTGTACTATCAATTACGAGACAGGTTCCTCTGAATGGAATGAAATACCGCCAAATTCTTTGAGTTTAAAGACCCTAACTAATACTACCCAGGCAATTTAAATTAACACTTAAAATAATAGGGTATCTAATCCTAGTTTATCTCTTAAGTTTCATAGGTTCATAATAAAGAGTTATACTAAAAAATGAAATTTCACCTAATAAAATCAAAATAAAACTCAAATATACTAATAACTATATTAACCAAAAATATTCAATTGTACTAATCGTGTAACCGCGGCTGCTGGCACGAAATTTACCAGTACTTTATCAATTACTAATTCCAAAATAACTTGATAATTAAATTTAATTACTACAAAATAGAACATTTAGTAAAACAAAACTTATATGTAACATAAAGAAATAATGAATTTATAAGCAAGAATAAAACTTTAAAACTCTAGACAGAACAGATATACTAAAAATAAATTTCTTAAAATATTAAACAAACATGATTCTTAGAACTTAAATGGAAATTTTTTAATAAAAAATCAACAAAAATTAGAATATTAAATCCACTGGAGTACAACAACAACTTCTCTATTATATATTACAAAGATAAGCATGGTACTTGTATTGCATTAAATGGTTTTTATTATCTTCTTTATTATTTAATCTTTCTTTTCACTTATAAATAAAGGAAGATTAAATAATATAAATAATTTAATCCTATACAATATGTAATTTAACATTATCTTAAATCATATGCAATTAAATCCATTATATTAATATATATGTAATTATATTATATTATATTATTAATTTAAATATATGTTAATATAATATAATTATCTATATTTAATTAATATTCTATTAGAATAATATTAAATATGTTAATTATATTGATTATATCTAATAATCTTAATGTAATATATTTAATTACACTATTCTAAATATTTTATTATATAATCATTTCTTTTGCCTTAAAAATATAAGTAGCTATAATCCTCGGTAAATATATGCATACAAATAGGTTATTAATAATAATAAAATACTACTGATAATGATATATTCAATTAAATATAGTATATTAAAATAAATTATTTATATTAATATTCATATAATTATTAATTATTATATTAATAGTACAATAAATACTAATATAATATAACTATATATATATGATTAATATTCTATTAGAATAATATTAAATATGTTAATTATATTGATTATATCTAATAATCTTAATGTAATATATTTAATTACACTATTCTAAATATTTTATTATATAATCATTTCTTTTGCCTTAAAAATATAAGTAGCTATAATCCTCGGTAAATATATGCATACAAATAGGTTATTAATAATAATAAAATTCTACTGATAATGATATATTCAATTAGATGTAATGTATAAAGAATAAATTATTTATATTAATAAACGCAAAATAGGTAAGAAAAAACCTAATAATTCAGCAAAATTTTCCAATTCTAAAACAAAACCTATATATTTAATTTTTTAAATAGGAGCTTTAAATTTATATATAAAATAACAAAAAATGAAAAA